ATATTCAAAATTGTTTTGGATTGACACTACATATCTAATCTAGATAGATAGAAAAAGGATAAATGGAAGAATAAAAAAGGAGGAATTGAAAAAAAAAATATATCGGATTTTTTAGTCCATAATGTATTTCATCAATCTAAGTGGAATAAGCAAAGTGGATTCCTTGTTGGTTAATCGAGTTACAATGAAAACCACACAATTGATGAAGGAAATGTCCGAATTTGTTTGATAGTTAATAAGATCAATAAACTAAGGTTTTGCCGTTCTAGGCCATCGGATTCGACGGAAACAATGATAAATAAATACGAATACAGCAGAAAAAGGGGGGGGAAATCAAAAAAACAAGTAGAGAAAAATTATACAAAGTTATATACAAGTTGCTACCCCCCCCCTTGGTATTTCTTTAATTGAATTTCATTTGATTAGACGGAAGTTCCTTAAAAAGTTCCGCTTTCTTTAAAAGATTCTGAACAGTTCCTGTGGGTTGAGCACCCTTTTCAAGGAAATATAGAATAACAGGAACATTTAAATAAGTTTGATTTTTCATTGGATCATAAAAGCCCACTTTTCTAAGATCTTTTCCTTCTCTTCGGGATCGAACATCAATTGCAACGATTCGATAGATGGCTCATTGGGATAGGTGTAATACCCCCCCTAGAACCGTATAGGAAGTTTTCTCCTCGTACGGCTCGAGAAAAAATGATTTGATTCGAAGTTTTGTCTATGTATGCAATTCTAATAAATTAAATGACAAATGGGCCTATAAAATCAATTAGACTATGATTTCAGTCTTTTTTTTCTTCCTGAAAAGGAAAAAGAAACCATTCGTACTCATAACTCAAGTTGGATAACTCTTCAAATAGTTCAAAGGAAAAATTTTTAGTCAATTTTATTTATTGAGTAGTCTTTACCCCCTTCTGTTTGTCTCATTTAAAATTCGATTTGTATTCTTTAGTCTGATCCAGCCAGTGAGACTCTCGAGACAATTAAAATGGTGTTTCCTTGTTCTTAGATCCTTTATCCTTAATTTTAAATCATTGGGTTTAGACATTACTTCGGTGCTTCTTAATTCTTTCAAAATGGCAGCAACATACCCCTTTTTGATTTCTTTCTAGCAAAGAATCCTATGGACAGTTAATTCCCGCGTGATACACCTTGAATCGAAAAAGTTTGATCAATTCCAACAAGTTTTGCTTTTGAATTGGAAACTTGCTCGAATTGGATCCTTTCTATTTCTATATATAGAAGATATATTTACGAAGTTGTTCCAATTGATTGGCATTAACCCTAGATCTTTGTCCCCGAGAAATGAATTAATCCTTTCTACTCGAGCTCCATCGTAGACTATTTACAACCCAACAAAAAACGAAGGGTTCGAGTGTAACAGAACAAACAATGTCGAGCCAAGAGCACCCTCATTCCTAGACAAATTGAAAATGGTGGATTTTCAATCCACAACGGACCGTGTCCTTCAAGTCGCACGTTGCTTTCTACCACATCGTTTCAAACGAAGTTTTACCATAACATTCCTCTAATTTCGAACCGGTATGGAATTGATTCAATTATGGAATCATGAATAGTCATTGGTTCAGTTGTCCATAGACATCGTAATCTAGGCTTTTTCTTCTATATTATTAATTATTATATTATGATATGTGGAACGATTTTTCTGAAAAAGTCTTAGCAAGAGAGCATATTTATAACATACATAAATAATAAGAATATATAGATAATAATATAGATAATAGAAAAGATAATAGAAAGAAATATATAAACGAATAACTTTTTGAATCTGCATCTTCAAACGACTCAATAAGATAGATTAAATGATTTCCTACTTTTTCAAAGATTCCACTTAGAAGGACTCATTCAAAATATTTATTCAAAATATTTCTAATTGAAATTGAAAAAGTTTCCTATTTAGACATCATTATTTAATATTTATTTAATTTGAAGAAAATTGGACAATAAATATCCCGTTTGACCTTCATAGGAAGATAAGTCTTTTTAATTGACTCAGCACTGATCTAATTTCAAATAGATCAAAGAAAAGAAGAAAGAAATCCAACTTTTTCATGAAATGTATAAAAAAATGATGTAAGTTAAGATTTGAATCTTTATTCTTTTCATCTGACTACGAAAATCAAAATAAAAAAAATAGGAAAGGTTTTTCGTATCTATCAGATAGACTGAATAGTTGTCACTGTTCTAGATATTCTATAACAGTGAATTGAAATAATTTCAGTTTAAATAATGAAAGGATTACAAATCTTTTTCACAAAAACCAAAAAATGAAATTATTGTCATTGAAATAAAACGATACATACCATATAAGCTAAACATTTCCTCATATAAAATGAGGAAATGATTGATATGTATTTTGTTTAACATGGGGTTGGGTAATATTTCAATAATCGACTCTTGTCATAAATAAAGTGAATAAAATCAAAAGGATGGGATAAATCCCCCCTGCCTCAATCGTTACATAGATTCCCAATTT